ATGGGATCAGTAGTCGGGGAGAAAATTACCCGTTTGATTGAATACGCTACTAAGGAATTTCTACCTCTTATTATAGTGTGTGCTTCCGGAGGGGCACGCATGCAAGAAGGAAGTTTGAGCTTGATGCAAATGGCTAAAATATCTTCTGCTTTATATGATTATCAATCAAATAAAAAATTATTCTATGTACCAATCCTTACATCTCCTACTACCGGTGGGGTGACAGCTAGTTTTGGTATGTTGGGGGATATCATTATTGCCGAACCCAATGCCTACATTGCGTTTGCGGGTAAAAGAGTAATTGAACAAACATTGAATAAAACAGTACCCGAAGGTTCACAAGCGGCTGAGTATTTATTCCAGAAGGGCTTATTTGATCTAATCGTACCACGTAATCCTTTAAAAAGCGTTCTGAGTGAGTTATTTCAACTCCATACTTTCTTTCCTTTGAATCAAAATTAGAACATTAAGTTCAATTATTTTGAGCAAACAAGTAATTAGTTTATCAGAATCCAAGTCAAAATTAGACGAATGGGGGTTTCTTTGTTGACATAAGATCTAATCGTATAAAGAATCAAAAGTCACAAAAAATCCGCCCCTTTTTCTATATTCCTGATTATTGATCAAGACGCCTCTATCAACAATATAAAAGATGAAATTCTTTTTTTCGTGAAATTAGGCAAATAAAAAAAATATCCTCTTCTCGTCATATATAATTAAAATCTACAAAATATAGAATTTTTTATCTTTCTATATCTTACGATAATCCTATTTTGACTAAGAATCCCTGCTCCTGCTGGATGGGATTCTAACAAACCCTTCAATATAAATATATAAATAGAATGAATTTTTAAGAATATAATTAATTTTTAAGAAACTTTTTGCTTAGTAAATGAAATTCGAAGACAAGAGCAAAAAATGAAGAAAAGAATAATAATAATATCTCATCCATATCCTTTCAAATCTTTCATGTAGAAATTAGATCTATACTTAATAGATATTAAGTAATAATAATTCCAATTTCTAATTATCAAATTATAATAAGATATCTTTATATATAATAAGATATCTTTATATTATAAATATAAAATATAAATAATAATAAAAGGTACAAATAATAAATCGAGGTACCCATTCTATGACAACTCTTAACTTTCCCTCTGTTTTGGTGCCTTTAGTAGGCCTAGTCTTTCCGGCAATCGCAATGGCTTCTTTATTTCTTCATGTTCAAAAAAACAAGATTGTTTAGAGCCGATGGGCCAAAATCTCATCTATTTTTTTTTTCAAAACTGACGCTTGTATCATAACACAGATATCCATTTAGCAAAATATGGTATAAGCGGCTTCCGCCGAAAAACTCTTATGTCTGCAGAAAATGGTATTAGGGGTAAATGTATTCTAGCTATTTTCAAATAGACCCGAATTGACGGATGGCTGAACTGTAAAGTTGGTCTATCTATATGTATGTGGCTATCTTTAGTGAGATCATACGAAGGGTATGTTATTAGTTTAGATCTAACCAATTTAATGAATTACTCCTAAAGGTTCACATCAAACTAGTGCTAGTTGATGCGAGTTACTTCGGAAACAAAAGGACTAAAGTCAAATTCATTTGGGGTATTCTCTCAATTCCAAAAAACGCAACCGGATCAAGTATGAGTTGTCGATCAGAACATATATGGATAGAACCTATAACGGGGGCTCGAAAAACAAGTAATTTCTGCTGGGCTGTTATCCTTTTTTTAGGTTCATTAGGATTCTTGTTGGTTGGAACCTCCAGTTATCTTGGTAGAAATTTGATATCTTTATTTCCGTCTCAGGAAATAGTTTTTTTTCCACAAGGAATTGTGATGTCTTTCTATGGGATCGCGGGTCTTTTTATTAGCTCCTATTTGTGGTGCACAATTTCGTGGAATGTAGGTAGTGGTTATGATCGATTTGATAGAAAAGACGGAATAGTGTGTATCTTTCGGTGGGGATTTCCTGGAAAAAATCGTCGGGTCTTCCTCCGATTTCTTATAAAAGATATTCAGTCCGTCAGAATAGAAGTTAAAGAGGGTATTTATGCTCGTCGTGTCCTTTATATGGATATCAGAGGCCAGGGAGCCATTCCATTGACTCGTACTGATGAGAATTTTACTCCACGGGAAATGGAACAAAAAGCTGCTGAATTGGCCTATTTCTTGCGTGTACCAATTGAAGTATTTTAAGAAATGAGCCAAGAAATCAATGCTTTCTCAGCAGGAGGGTAAAAACGCAAGAATCCTATTTTTCTATAAGATAACTTAATTGAGGTTTCTTCAGAACATTCATTCGAGTCAAAGCATACATATATGCAACAAGTATAAAATAAAACTCTTTTGGGGATCTTTTATATGTATCGAAATATACACAACTCAATTCAATAAAAAATCAGAAACAAATCGAAATATCTCATAATCAACCATTTCGAAATAAGGAAATTCCCCCCTTTTTTACTTGTTGGAATTGAGACTTTAGA